TCACTTGTTATGGCTTGGACCTTTTATGGCAGATCTCGGCGCACAGACTCCTTTTTTCTATATTTTTAGAGAGAGAGAATTGATATATGATCTATTTGAAGCTGCTACAGGTATGCGAATGATGCATAATTACTTTCGCATCGGAGGAGTAGCCGCCGATCTACCTTATGGATGGATCGATAAATGTTTAGATTTCTGTGATTATTTTTTACGAGGAGTTGTTGAATATCAACAACTTATTACACAGAATCCCATTTTTATAGAACGAGTTGAAGGAGTCGGTTTTATTAGCGGAGAAGAAGCAGTAAATTGGGGCTTATCGGGACCGATGTTACGAGCTTCTGGAATACAATGGGATCTTCGTAAAGTTGATCCTTATGAGTCTTACAACCAATTTGATTGGAAAATCCAATGGCAAAAAGAAGGGGATTCATTAGCTCGCTATTTAGTACGAATGGGTGAAATGAGGGAATCCATCAAAATTATTCAACAGGCTGTAGAGAAAATTCCTGGGGGTCCTTATGAGAATTTAGAAGTCCGACGCTTTAAGAAAGCAAAGAATTCCGAATGGAATGATTTTGAATATCGATTTCTTGGTAAAAAACCTTCGCCCAATTTTGAATTGTCAAAGCAAGAGCTTTATGTAAGAGTGGAAGCTCCAAAAGGTGAATTAGGAATTTATCTGGTAGGAGATGATAGTCTTTTCCCCTGGAGATGGAAAATTCGTCCACCTGGTTTTATTAATTTGCAAATTCTTCCTCAACTAGTTAAAAAAATGAAATTGGCTGATATCATGACGATATTAGGTAGTATAGATATCATTATGGGGGAAGTTGATCGTTGAAATGATAATAGATAGGGTAGAGGTAGAAACTATCAATTCTTTTTCGAAATCGGAATTATTAAAAGAAGTCTATGGACTGATATGGATTCTACCTATTTTGACCCTCCTACTGGGAATCACAATAGAAGTACTGGTAATTGTGTGGTTAGAAAGAGAAATATCCGCATCGATACAACAACGTATTGGTCCTGAATATGCTGGCCCCCTGGGACTGCTTCAAGCTATAGCCGATGGAACTAAGCTACTTTTTAAGGAGGATATCCTGCCATCCCGAGGAGATATTCCTTTATTTAGCATTGGACCCTCTATAGCAGTCATATCAATTTTATTAAGTTTTTTAGTTATCCCTTTAGGATATCATTTTGTTTTAGCCGATCTTAGTATTGGTGTTTTTTTATGGATTGCCATTTCAAGTATTGCTCCTATTGGTCTTCTTATGGCAGGATATAGCTCAAATAATAAATATTCTTTTTTAGGCGGTCTACGAGCTGCTGCTCAATCTATTAGTTATGAAATACCATTAACTTTTTGTGTGCTAGCAATATCTCTACGTGTGATTCGTTAAAATAGGATCTTTTTCCTCTAAAATCCATTGAATATTTATCTTCCTTTTCTTATTCTATATTCGGGTTGGTAAGTTAAACTAGATAGCTATATGAGTGAAACAAAACAGCTTATTAATTTGTAGTAAAAAGAAAAAATCTCATTTCCTACGTACAAGAAAAAAGTTGAAGTAAACATAAGCAGTGTAAACTCTTTACCCCAAGGTTGAGATTTTTTGATTAGTCATCATATCTTGAAGCGGGCAAGAATAAAGGATTCGCGATATGGAATTCCATTACTAGAATATTCCTAGTTATTACTATAACTTATAATCATAAGAGGAATCCATCAAAAGTTAGTGAGGGGTTAGGAACACTAAAGTACATAAAGGATTAGTAATGAGGAAATCTAAGGCATTAGAGATTTTTCCTCATAAAAGGAATCATAATAAGGACTTGAAATTGGTGGAAATGATCAAGTAGTACTTTCTTCGGATTCCGATCCAGAGTATGTTCCCATTCACTTGTTAAGGAAATGGCTATCAAGAACGAATTAACCCTTTATTCCTTTTTTCTTTTTAAGTACCCCTCCCGGGGGAAAGAAGAATAGGACAAAAGATATGGAATGCAATACAAAAAAAAGATCTTTATTTATTCTTTCCTTCCTCTATTCATATTCATACAGAATTCCTCATGAACTAATGCCCAATTCTTTTCATTTATTAATTGCTATAACGAGTGTTTTATTCCAAGATTAAGTTATTGCTGAACAAAGAAAAATTCTCATTATATTATAAAGGACGAGATCAATTCGGAAGCGCTTTTTCTTATTCTAGCAGACGGAATTCCTTTGGTCTAATTTAGGACTTTCCAATCGATTTTATCTTACCTAATTCTATCTATGCCCAGGGGGATAATACCGAAATGAAACAACCCTTTCCTTTTTTCTGATCATAGAGAAGCCGTATGAAGCTAAGGTTTCATGTACGGTTTTGGAATAGCGGTGGGAACTGTGATGTTATCATCGACTATGATTATCTAACAGTTCAAGTACAGTTGATATAGTTGAAGCACAGTCAAAATATGGTTTTTTTGGATGGAATCTTTGGCGTCAGCCTATAGGTTTTCTGGTTTTTCTAATTTCTTCTTTGGCAGAATGTGAAAGATTACCCTTTGATTTACCAGAAGCAGAGGAAGAATTAGTAGCAGGTTATCAAACCGAATATTCCGGTATCAAATATGGTTTATTTTATCTTGTTTCTTACCTAAATTTATTAGTTTCCTCTTTATTTGTAACAGTTCTCTACTTAGGCGGGTGGAATTTATCTATTCCCTATATATCCTTTTTTGGATTTTTCCAAATGAATAAAATGGTTGGAATTTTGGAAATGACAATGGGTATCTTTATTACATTAACTAAAGCTTATTTATTTCTCTTCATTTCTATCACAATAAGATGGACTTTACCCAGGATGAGAATGGATCAGTTATTAAATCTTGGATGGAAATTTCTTTTACCTATTTCCCTGGGCAATCTCTTATTAACAACTTCTTCCCAACTTGTTTCACTATAAATAAGATAATACAATAATAGTAAGAATATTTTCAACACAAAAATTCTCTCAAACAAGAGAAAGAAACATACCTTTTTCATAGATATTTATAATATGTTCCCTATGGTAACTGGGTTCATGAGTTATGGTCAACAAACAATACGCGCTGCAAGGTACATTGGTCAAAGTTTCATAATTACCTTATCCCACACAAATCGTTTACCTATAACGATTCACTACCCTTATGAAAAATCAATTACATCGGAGCGTTTCCGGGGGCGAATCCACTTTGAATTTGATAAATGTATTGCTTGTGAAGTATGTGTTCGCGTATGCCCGATAGATCTACCCCTTGTGGATTGGAGATTTGAAAAGGATATTAAAAGGAAACAATTGCTTAATTATAGTATTGATTTTGGAGTTTGTATATTTTGTGGTAATTGTGTTGAGTACTGTCCGACAAGCTGTTTATCAATGACTGAAGAATATGAACTTTCTACTTATGATCGTCATGAATTGAATTACAATCAAATTGCTTTGAGTCGGTTACCAATCTCCATAATGGGAGATTACACAATTCAAACAATTAGGAATTCGACTCAAAGTAAAATAGACGAAGAAAAATCTTTGAATTCAAGAACGATTACTAATTACTAGGATTTTTCTTTTTTGTTAGAAAAATCCAATAGTTCTTTACTAACTATAAAGAAAAACGAATAACTACTGCTTATTGCAAATTATTCCTGATTTAAAATGAGAGTTGATTTTCGTGATGTGATTTCTAACTATACAACTTATATACAAAAAATATCCTAATCCCTTTTTCCTTCCTTGAATCTTTTAGTTTTAGTCAGTTCATGAAAAATTTTATACTATTAATTTATTCTTATCCATAATGGATTTACCTGGACCAATACATGAGATTCTTGTGCTATTTGGGGAATTTTTTCTTCTACTAGGGGGCATAGGAGTAGTATTACTTACCAACCCAATTTATTCTGCCTTTTCGCTGGGATTAGTTCTTATTTGTATATCCTTATTCTATATTTTATTGAATTCCTACTTTGTAGCTGTCGCACAACTTCTTATTTATGTGGGAGCCATAAATGTCTTGATCATATTTGCCGTAATGTTCATAGATGGCTCAGAATGGTCTAAAAATAAGAATTATTGGACTATTGGAGATGGGTTCACTTCACTCGTTTGTATAACTATTCTTTTTTCACTAATGACTACTATCCCAGATACGTCATGGTATGGAATTCTTTGGACTACAAGATCAAACCAAATAGTAGAACAGGGTCTCATAAATAACGTTCAACAAATTGGGATTCATTTAGCAACTGATTTTTATCTTCCGTTTGAACTCATTTCCATAATTCTTCTAGTTTCTTTAATAGGTGCAATTACTATGGCTCGGCAATAAGAAATACTTAGAATGAGTCAAAATTCTTAGAATTTCAAATCTAAAATAAGTAACTAAAATAAATAACTAAAGAATCACAATTTTGATTTAGTAAAACCCATCTACTGCCAACAAATACCTTCTTTTCTCTTTTGTTGTGTAATTGTTCTATTCTAATTAATTGAATCGGTTCAATTCTTGTCCTCATATTGAAATGAATCGAGATTGATAAGGAGTTAGTTAATGATGTTTGAGCATGTACTTTTTTTGAGTGTCTATTTATTTTCGATTGGTATCTATGGATTGATCACAAGCCGAAACATGGTTAGAGCTCTAATATGTCTTGAACTTATACTGAATTCAATTAATCTAAATCTCGTAACATTTTCTGATCTATTTGATAGTCGCCAATTAAAAGGAGACATTTTCGCAATTTTTGTTATAGCCCTTGCGGCTGCTGAAGCAGCTATTGGACTATCCATTCTTTCTTCCATCCATCGTAACAGGAAATCAACTCGTATCAATCAATCTAATTTTTTGAATAATTAGACTTTTGAATAATTAGACATAGAATCCTCTAAACAAATAAACAAAGGCGCACATATAATGATAATATAAAATTCAAATATTAAGATGAATAGAAATCGAATACTATTTTCTTATTATTTTATTATTTTAGAATATCTATTTTTTGAGTAGGTTATTGTATAGTATTCTTTTTTACTTATTGAATTTTTGCAATTCATTGATATTGCAATTTGAATATTGCAATAATTTATATTGAAAAGACGATAGCCAATTTATTGGCTAGTTCGAATTCGTATGTACAATTCGTATAATTATGATTGTTGAAGCCCAAAATTCAAGTCTCTTGGCTCTTTTCACGCTTTCTCACAAACGGATTAAGAAATATATTGCATTATTTATTTGTTGAAGTTTGGATAAACCATTGCTTCGTCTGGTGCCTACAATACATATGACTCATATAGTACTAATTTCATTTTTACCAGATCGAAAATTTTTATGTTGAAAAGGAAAATTTATAGATCCAATGTCACATTCCGTAAAAATTTATGATACATGTATAGGATGCACTCAATGTGTACGAGCTTGTCCAACAGATGTATTAGAAATGATACCCTGGGATGGGTGTAAAGCCAAGCAAATTGCTTCTGCCCCGAGAACCGAAGATTGTGTGGGTTGTAAGAGATGCGAATCTGCCTGCCCAACAGATTTTTTAAGTGTCCGCGTTTATTTAGGGCCTGAAACAACCCGCAGCATGGCTCTATCTTATTGATACGTTACAAAAAACTCCACTTGAATCGTCTGATTCCTCTTTACCGAAGAAGCCTGTGCTCGAAATAAGCGAGCACGGGCTTTTCTGGTCAAAACGTATCTTGTCTTTATCACTTTATCATGAGTTATTTTCCTTGGTTAACAATACTTGTTGTTTTGCCGATATTTGCAGGTTCATTAATTTTCTTTTTACCTCATAGGGGAAACAAAATCGTTAGGTGGTATACTATATCTATTTGTTTATTAGAATTCCTTCTAATGACTTATGCATTCTGTTATCATTTCCAATTGGAGGATCCCTTAATCCAATTAAAGGAGGATTCTAAATGGATAGATGTCTTTGATTTCCACTGGAGATTGGGAATCGATGGACTTTCATTAGGATCTATTTTATTGACAGGATTTATCACTACTTTAGCTACTTTAGCAGCTTGGCCGGTTACCCGGAATTCGCGATTATTCTATTTCCTGATGCTAGCAATGTATAGTGGTCAAATAGGATTATTTTCTTCGCGAGACCTTTTACTTTTTTTTATCATGTGGGAGTTAGAATTAATTCCTGTTTACTTACTTTTATCCATGTGGGGGGGAAAGAGGCGTCTGTATTCAGCTACAAAGTTTATTTTGTATACTGCAGGCGGTTCCATTTTTTTCTTAATCGGAGTTCTAGGTATGGGCTTATATGGTTCCAACGAACCAAGATTAGATTTGGAAAGATTAATTAATCGATCATACCCTGCAACATTGGAAATACTATTTTATTTGGGCTTCCTTATTGCTTATGCTGTCAAATTGCCAATTATACCCCTACATACGTGGTTACCAGATACCCATGGGGAAGCGCATTACAGTACATGTATGCTTTTAGCGGGAATCCTATTAAAGATGGGAGCATACGGATTGATTCGGATCAATATGGAATTGTTACCTCATGCTCATTATCTATTTTCCCCCTGGTTGGTAATAATAGGAGCGATGCAAATAATCTATGCAGCTTCAACTTCTCTTGGTCAACGAAATTTCAAAAAAAGAATAGCCTATTCCTCCGTATCTCACATGGGTTTCATAATTATAGGAATTGGTTCCATAACCAACATTGGACTCAATGGAGCTATTTTACAAATACTATCCCATGGATTTATTGGTGCTACACTTTTTTTCTTGGCGGGAACGGCTTGTGATAGAATGCGTCTTGTTTATCTCGAAGAACTGGGGGGGATATCTATCCCAATGCCGAAAATTTTTACCATGTTTAGTAGCTTTTCAATGGCTTCTCTTGCCTTACCAGGAATGAGCGGTTTTGTTGCAGAATTAGTAGTATTTTTTGGACTAATTACTAGTCCCAAATTTCTGTTAATGCCAAAAATGCTAATTACTTTTGTAATGGCAATTGGAATGATATTAACTCCTATTTATTTATTATCTATGTTACGCCAGATGTTCTATGGATACAAGCTATTTCATGTTCCAAACGCAAATTTTGTGGATTCTGGACCGCGAGAACTCTTTCTTTTAATCTGTATCTTTTTACCAGTAATAGGAATTGGTATTTATCCAGATTTTGTTCTCTCGCTATCCGTTGACAGGGTAGAGGCTCTCTTATCCAATTATTATCCTAAATAGGATTTTTTTTTTTTAACTAGTCCGCTCTATACTCTATATTCCATAGTGGAAAAACCAAATAATTCAGAAAAAAGTAAAAAAGTCTAAGTCTAATTAGATATATCTCGAATTTTTGAGAACCCTTTGAGAAGGCGTTCAAGGGGTTCTCAAATCAAACAAAAATGGAAAAACTTTCATTTCATGAAGGTTTTATGTTATGTAATCATTTAGATGGTAATGTAAATGAACCATAACTATGTAAACCTATTCCTAATAGATTGATACCAAAATAGCAGATCCAAATTATAAGAAATCCTATTGAAGCTACAAGTGCGGAATTCGTACCCTTCCAATTTGGATTTGTTCTACTATGTAAATAAATTGCGAATATGGTCCAAGTAATAAATGCCCAAGTTTCCTTAGGATCCCAATTCCAATAGGATCCCCACGCCTCATTAGCCCATACTGCTCCACAAAGAATACCTATGGTTAAAAGGGTAAACCCTAGGCTAATGACACGATAACTCCAAGAATCCAAACGCTCAGTTAATTGATATTTGTAATAATTTGAAAATGAAGGAAAAGAGGTGTTTTTTAAAGCACTTCTTTTTGCATAGAAATATTCAATCTCACTAAACTCACTAAAGAAAAATGTTTTAAGTAAAACATTTTTTTTCTTTTTAGAAAAGAAATCGAAATTCTTTCGAAATTTAATGATTAGAAGAGCGGCGGATAATAAGGATCCGCACAAAAGAGTTGCATAGCTTAGTAACATCATACTGACATGCATCATTAACCACTGAGATTGTAGAGCAGGTACTAGTATTGTGGATTGATGCATTTCAGTTAAAAGACCCGACGTGGCAAAGCCTTGCGTTAAAATAGTACTTGGCGTAGTTATTGTGCTTAAATCATTTTTAGAGTTCTGTATCTTAGGAATCGTATGAAGAATATACAGAGCCCATGAAAGGAAGATCAATGACTCATATAAATTACTTAATGGAAAATGTCCCGAAGAAGCCCAACGAGAAACTAAGAATCCTGTTATAGATAAAAAAGTTGCTATCATTCCTTTTTCTGACGAATCATGTAATCCCCCAAGTTCACGAACTAATAAGGTTATCAAATGAATCGTAATCACAATTGAAATAGTTGAGAAAGAGATATGAGTTAGTATATGTTCTAAAGTTGCAAATAGCATAAGGAGAAGGTCCCATTACAAAATTGGAAATTTCGAATTGAATCCATTTTCTAATCTATTGTATTCTTTTTCGAGAATGCCGCCACTCGGACTCGAACCGAGATGCTTGAGCACTGCTTCCTAAGAGCAGCGTGTCTACCAATTTCACCATGGCGGCTAACTTGAAATAATAGGGAACTTAAAAGAATAATAGTTATTCTCTGGCAAATCGTCGAGATTGGGAGAGTCCATAGAATTTAGGAACATTAGAATCTTCATTAAAATAGACTTCGTTTGGTAGTATCGTTGCGGATTTTTTTAACAAAAAACTCTTGCTTTGCTCAATAGAAACAAAGCTTGAAAGAGTTGGAACTGTTTTTTCTCAGTTGCAATATAGAACTAATTTTTTTCTAATTAGTTTCTCATTGAAATTTTTTCAAATCTTTCAATGCAATGGACAAAATCCAAAAAACCTTTTCTATCTATCCATTAGAATTTCTAGAATTTCATCATTAAATACAAAGAATTTTGGATTTTAGCAAAATTTCTAGAATGAAAGCCTTTATTCTCTTATTAATACGATTTACCAAGCCTAAACCAATTTATTTGTGGATTTTGGATAAGATAGGTAGAAGTTGTAAGTCCTATTGCAAGAATACTCTACTTTTCATAATAGAATCCTCATAATAAAATATGAGGATTCTATTATGAAAAGTTCGTTGATAGGAAAAGAATACTTAGGACACAGTATAGCAAAAACTTTTGTTCTATATATCAGAGGGGTTAGTTCTAAGAATATTGTACCGAGGAATTCGACACATAAAAGTACATTCATTAATTAATCCGAATTATTCATATTAAATAATTGGAATTTCTTTTGGATAGGTCAATTCAAATTATTCCAAAACCAGATTATTTGTTTGTTGCCCAGAAAAACCCTTTGGTTTTGGATGCTCGCTGCCGCTGGAAAATGATCTTGATTTTGCTAAAGAATAAGATTGTACTATGGAAAAATAAGTCTTTTTCTTCCAAAGATTTTTACGAATACGCTTTTTTGACATCGAAGTACGTTTTTTTGGAACTGCCATTTAAAAAGGAGATTACTTTTTTCTAGTTGTATGTGAAAGACATCTATTGCCGCAAATCAATCCTTCTTTCTGCTTTTTCTTAGTATTTATACTTAGATACTGAACTGAAATTCAGAATTCTTTTTTATTTCATTTTCTCTAATGCGGATAAGACAAGAATTTTTTAGCATATTTTTCATTTAGCATATTTTTCATATATATTTTGGATTTTGTTTTAATAATATAGAATATATACAAAGGTTTTCTATTTAAATCAATTTATATATCAAGTATACTTCATATATAGATATATGGTACGGGGGTCTATCCCCCATATAAGATGGGGGGATAAAAGGAAGGGAAAATTCAAATAGTTAATTAAGTTCAGAATGGTATTCCATAATTGAATTCCAATCAAAACAAAAAAAAATAGTTAGTCTCTTAAACAAGACATTCTAAAACTTAGGTAATTCTAGTCATTAGGATTTCAGTTCTATATGAAGTAAGGAATATTCGAGAATTTCCTATAAACATAGGTTTTCATTGGAATTCAATCAATCAGTTACGAAACATGAGAGTTGCTTCATCTTCATTGTAATAGAAAGAAATACAAAAATGAATAAAAAAATGAATAGAAAGTAAAATGATTCAATCCTTTTTTATATTTTAATAAATATCCTTCTTTAGATAATAACTAAGTAACAAAGTTATTTGATTAACTTTTTGAATTTAACCAAGTAAACCCATTCTTCATTTTTGATTATTTCAATGAGAGAAATTTGGAAAAATGAAGAATTCCAGTATTTTGTCTTATTCTTTTTTTTTTTATTCCTTCAGAAAGAGATAAGAATTGGTTTGGTGAATCGGAAACAATTTTATTTTATAAAAAAATTGAAGTAAAAATTTCCATTTCTTTTCTTATGGAACATACATATCAATATGCATGGGTAATCCCTCTTCTCCCACTTCCAGTTATTATGTCAATGGGGTTTGGACTTATTCTTATTCCGACAGCAACAAAAAATCTTCGTCGCATATGGGCTTTTCCTAGTGTTTTACTCTTAAGTATAGCTATGGTATTCTCAGTTCACCTATCTATTCAACAAATAAATGGAAGTTCTATCTATCAATATCTATGGTCTTGGACTGTCAATAATGATTTTTCCTTAGAATTTGGATACTTGATCGACCCGCTTACTTCTATTATGTTAATACTAATTACTACAGTAGGAATCCTCGTTCTTATTTATAGTGACGATTATATGTCTCACGATGAAGGATATTTGAGATTTTTTGTTTATATAAGTTTTTTCAATACTTCCATGTTGGGATTGGTTACTAGTTCCAATTTGATACAAATTTATTTTTTTTGGGAACTTGTGGGAATGTGTTCCTATTTATTGATAGGCTTTTGGTTTACACGGCCAATTGCAGCGAGTGCTTGTCAAAAAGCTTTTGTAACTAATCGTGTAGGGGATTTTGGTCTGTTATTAGGAATTTTAGGTTTTTTTTGGATAACAGGTAGTTTAGAGTTTCGGGATTTGTTCAAAATAGCTAATAACTGGATTCCTAATAATGGGATTAATTCCTTACTTACTACTTTGTGTGCTTTTTTATTATTCCTTGGTGCAGTTGCAAAATCTGCACAATTCCCTCTTCACGTATGGTTACCCGATGCTATGGAAGGACCCACTCCCATTTCGGCTCTTATACACGCAGCAACTATGGTTGCTGCGGGGATTTTTCTTCTAGCTCGACTTCTTCCTCTTTTCATATCCCTACCTTTAATAATGAGTTTCATTTCTTTAGTAGGTACAATAACACTCTTCTTAGGAGCTACTTTAGCTCTTGCTCAGAGAGATATTAAAAGAAGCTTAGCCTATTCTACAATGTCTCAATTGGGTTATATGATGTTAGCTCTAGGTATAGGTTCTTATCAAGCTGCTTTATTCCATTTGATCACTCATGCTTATTCGAAAGCTTTATTGTTCTTGGGATCCGGATCCATTATTCATTCAATGGAACCTCTTGTTGGATATTCACCAGATAAAAGTCAGAATATGGTTCTTATGGGTGGTTTAAGAAAATACGTTCCAATTACAAGAACTACTTTTTTATGGGGTACGCTTTCTCTTTGTGGTATTCCACCTCTTGCTTGCTTCTGGTCCAAAGATGAAATCCTTAGTAATAGTTGGTTGTATTCACCCTTTTTTGGAATAATAGCCTCTTTTACTGCAGGATTAACTGCGTTTTATATGTTTCGGATATATTTACTTACTTTTGATGGGTACCTGCGTGTTCATTTTCAAAATTACAGTAGCACTAAAGAGGGCTCGTTGTATTCAATATCCTTATGGGGAAAAAGGATACCCAAAGGAGTGAATAGAGATTTCATTTTATCAACAACGAAGAGTGGAGTTTCTTTTTTTTCACAAAATATATCCAAAATTCATGGTAATACAAGAAATAGGATAGGGTCCTTTAGTACTTCCTTTGGGGTTAAAAACACTTTTGTCTATCCTCATGAAACGGGAAATACTATGCTATTCCCTCTTTTTATATTACTGCTTTTTACTTTGTTCATTGGATCCATAGGAATCCATTTTGATAATGGAGTAATGGATAATGGAATAGCGGAGTTAACCATATTATCAAAGTGGTTAACTCCCTCAATAAGCTTTTTCCAGGAAAGTTCTAATTCTTCCATAAATTCATATGAATTTATCACTAATGCAATTTCTTCTGTAAGTCTAGCTATGTTTGGTCTATTCATAGCATATATCTTCTATGGATCTGCTTATTCTTTTTTTCAGAATTTATATTTAAAAAATTCCCTTGTAAAAGAGAGTCCGAAAAAGTCTTTTTTGGATCAAGTAAAAAAAAAGATATACAGTTGGTCATATAATCGTGGTTATATAGATATTTTCTATACTAGGGTCTTTACCCTGGGTATAAGAGGATTAACCGAACTAACGCAGTTTTTCGATAAGGGTGTCATTGATGGAATTACCAATGGGGTAGGTCTTGCTGGTTTTTGTATAGGAGAAGAAATTAAATATGTAGGGGGAGGGCGAATATCGTCTTATTTATTCTTTTTTTTATGTTATGTATCCGTGTTCTTATTCTTTTTTCTTTCTTAACTTAAGGAATTCCCCTGTCTCCTGCCTAAAGAGCCCCTTATTCCCCTTCCTATCTCCTTCTACCATCTCTCTCCCTTTTCTACCATCTCTCTCTTTCTATCTCCCTCCTAAGGTAAGTATTGTATAATAGTTCGGTTTTCCGCGATTTTTTCCATTCCTCTGTGTAAATACCCTAATATGGGTTCACAATCAATAACATCTTCACCATCGAGAGTAACGATCAGTCGAAGAACACCATGCATTGATGGGTGGTGAGGGCCCATATTGACTATCATGAGATCTTTTCTTGTAAGCGGTAGACTCATATCCTTTCTTCCTTAATTCATTATTCCATGAAAATGGATTATTCCATGAATTCCTCAAAACGAGGCTCATCAAAATGCAAAATCTAAGACTACTATAAGACTACTAATAAAATAAGAAAAAAATTCGAACGATTAAATTACTTCTCCCTAATATCCAACTGACTGATTAATTTCTTATAACGTACTCTATTTTTCTTTGCCAAATAAGCTAGCAAACGTTGACGTTTTCCCAAAAGTCTTCGTAGACCTCTTTCCGATGAAAAATCTTTTTTGTGTAATTCCAAATGTGAAGCAAGTCTCCGTATCTTATTGGTGAAACTGAATACTTGAAATTCAACAGAACCCCTGTTTTCTTCTTTTTCTTCTTTAACCATAAATCCAAAAATTTTTCTACCTCCTTTCTTTTTCTTGTATTTTTCTGATCAGGAAAAATACAAAATTATGTCAGTTATTTTGAAGTTATTCTAATCTCGTACACACAAAAATTTGCAATTATTCATCTACTACTGGAATTTGGATTTATTTTATCGATGCAAATTGGATTTGGATAGAAGGGTACATTCTTTTATTTTAGATAGAAGAAATGTTTCTTCTATCTAAAATAAAAGAATTTTGCTGATTTATTTATTGCTATATCCAATTTATGGAATTGATACACCATTTAATTGATATCGTTTAGCAAAATGAAACACAGCATATGCATCCATCTTTCGGCTCGAGAATTTCACGGGATAGAGATATGGTATAAGAAATAGGCTATTAAGTAACTCTAAATGAATTGTGGATACATCTGTATCCTTAACATACTGAAACGACTGCCATTATTCGTATCAAACCAATAGCGATTCATACAAGCTAAATCTTCTAATCAATGGTGGGCCAATAATGAATTTTTTTGCATATGTATTAAGACGCTTGGCCTGATTTCGAAATTGTCCAGAGTTTTTTATGTTGTTTTCATTGCAAAATGATGGATCTCCTTCCGTAACTTTCCAATTACGAGTACGAGAATTGAAAGACATGAAAATTCTCAATTCTCTACGGCGTCTAGGAGATAGATAGAATATTTTCAGGAACAAGAAAATCAGAAGAATCTTTCTCTCTATTCACTACCATTCCTCGTCTTCGACTTCTATTAGTTTCTTTTCTTCTTTAATGCAATAGCTATAGTTTGATATAGAATCCATTTCTCAAAGTAATGGAAACCATTCTCTTATAGGAAATGCTTCGAAAATCGCTATTCCATCTTTTAGGTATCGTGAAAAGTGATACCTGTGAAGATCGTGCATTTCAGTCACATTCAGATCCGTTTTTCGAGTCCATGATATAACCAAATTGGATGGATCTTCCACCCGTTTAGCTAAGAAAGAATAGATGCAGAGGTGGATAATAGATCGATATGAAGATCATGAGCTGCCCCATAATGAAACCGCCAGTAGTCGCGAATATCTCCTTCTTCCCTAATCCAAGATTGGAGAAAGAAGATCTAAGAGGGACCTATGGAGAATGTGGTCAGAAATCCATAATAGAGTCCGACCACAACGACCGAATTAATTATCCTCATCGAGAAACTTAGACTACTAAGTAGAAAAGATTTGAAAATCATGGCATGGGTCTCCTTTTTTTCTTTCTTTAGAGTTTTCTATATGCACAATTTCTCGATGTTTCGATGAGAATTTCTTGACTTTCCATATATAGAAAGAGATAGACTATAAATGACATCTCTTATGTAAATAAGACCAAAGGGATGGATATTAAATGATAGGAAGTGCTAGGAAGTGAAATAGAATGAAATAGAGCCACTTTGGGCTTCCCTATGAAATGAGGCATGGAACGGAGTCACTACGAAGAAATTCCGGGAGTTACGAAAGAAGCTTCGGACTCATATTGTTCATGGGTTGAGAGCGGGAGTTGAACTCTAGGAGATCGAATCTCCCCTTGTTCCTCAGTAGCTCAGTGGTAGAGCGGTCGGCTGTTAACTGACTGGTCGTAGGTTCGAATCCTACTTGGGGAGATTTGATTCATTCTTTAATGTAAGAATAAAGAATTGAATTAAAGGGCTTGCT